TAGACCTTCGACGCTTACTCTTTGCATTAAGAGAATATTGATATTCTGTCTCTTTATTCTCCTCCAAAGGTTCTCTAGCATAAGGATTAAATTCATCCTCAAAAAAATCATCATCATCAGAATAGATTGGCTTGTCCAAAAATGACCCGGCCCAAAAAGGAAGTACCGCCGGATTGAGCCTTATTCCGGACCAATCAAATAAAAAGGACCCCAGTTGCCACATTGTAGGAGCAACGGGTATTTCCGTGAAAAAAGTCGTCGCTAACCTGTCCCCGTCGCGGTCCGGGTCCTCTTCTTCCCATGTGCTAAAATCCGATGGTTCATAGATAAATGCACGACCAAAGAGAGGAAAAAGTGTAACTTGCATCAGATCTAAAGGATTCCTTAGTCCGGGCCATGTCATTTCAGCCTTCGGTAAGGATCCCTCCAGAGCGGCTGCTGCCTGTACTAGGGCGTCAACTAGAATAGAATCATCCCGAATGAATCCATAAGAAAGGGGCCAAATTTTTCCATCGGGTCCGGATAGAGACCAAAGATCTTGAGCGACCAATCCGGCAGAACAACTCAAAAGATAAATAAATAGCGTGATTTTCTTCATGTCCGTTCCAAGTTCGAAGAACCATTTGCACAGATAACCTTGCCCTTCGTACCATGATTGCTTCGTCATATAGATAGATATCAAATCGAGAGGGCAATTCCTCTTAAGTGGCCTTAGGTACTTACTTAGAATTTCATGTTGTACAACAGCTCTTCCTATCTGATAGAAAGGGATCCCATGATGCAACTTAGGTGGACGTTCTCGGAACGTCCAAGTTTGTCCAACAAAAGCGAGTCTAACTGTATGAGTATCTAGAATTGATTTCTTCTGTGCCATAGTCATCGATACGGCGTGATGGTTAAGTGCTACAAGATCTCGTGCACTGTAACCCATGGTTAGGGCGGAACCGAATGAATTAGTATGGAACATTGTCTTTTCCAAGCGAAATCCCCTAGTATGTGAAAGAGTGAAAAGGTGCTTTCGTTGTTGTAGAATAGGAAGCCTTCGTATCTTAATGCATGTATCTAATTTAGACGGAGCTATTAGAGCGGGATCCACTTTGTGGGGAAGATAAGTCGAAGCAATAAAAAGAGTATTTCTAGTGGACCGTCTTTCTTCACAATCCCCGGAGAGATAGTTCGAAAAGAAAGCGAGGGACTCCACGCTAAGCATATCCAGATCATGAATGTTTGGAATCCATACTATGCAAGGACCCATTGCTTTTACGAATTCGAATTGAAAGTCGATACAAGCTAGTTCGATGTCCAGACTGAGCAGATACCTAAGTCTAAGATGCTTCTCCAAAGTTAGCTCCTCCAGCTCCAGGTCGAATTCCACGTAAGAATCGATATCATCACCAACATCATCAATATACACATTAATATCCACATTCTTAAGCGCATCAATATAGTACTTAGGACGACCGCTATCACCATCCACATCAATATCAGCAAAATTCGCCTTATTCAACACATCCGTAACTTCATCAGGCTCGAGCTCATTAAAAAATTGTCTATAATACACTTCTTTGTCCAGCAATACCTTAATGAAAGGAAGATAGGAGGTTTTCGCTAGGGATCGGACCAAATGGGCTCGTCCAGTTTTTTGAGAACCTATCACTAAAATACCCCTAGGGGGGGATATGCCTAGGCCGAGCGAAAAGGGTATTGATTTGTCATCAACCAAAGAAAGGGGTATTGATTTGTCATCATACATTCGAATCCCACCCCATGGGAATCGTGAATAAGCGATTGTTTGATAATGAGCAAGGAATATCCGTCTTTCTGCTAAACAGGATGTATTGACCTCATAATTCAGTAGATCCTTTTTATGAATGTCAACTAAGTATCGTAAGTAAATTGCTCCCGGTTGTTCAAACATTGGATAACCAGAGTAATTCCTTAATAAAGGATCACTATGAGTCAGACTCCATAGAATTTGATTAATCCCTTTTTTTGTCCTTAAGTTGGAGAACTGAATCAAGCGATCTCTCTGGCACTCAAAAATCCAATCATCGTTCTCGATCCAGTATTCTATTTCAGTACCAGTCTCAAATTTTTTCTCTTCTCTTATCCACGAATCGATCTCTTTACTTGTATGACTTAGATAGCTCCTATTTATCAAATACGTGATTCCAGCGATGGGTTCTATGAAACTTAGTAAATCGAAGATGAGATCGATGGGATCGAAAAATAGGTTCTGTATTATTAATTTGACCCCACGAGCGGGACCACCACCAAATACAAATACTAGCCTGTCGCTGACATAAAGCTGTATATCTTCTAGTATAGAGTCCAATTCTGCCCGAGCAAGTCGAGAGCGCCTCTTTAACCAGAACAAGAAAGAATCCGTTTCAGTTTCAGGAAGTCTAGGATACTCAGCCTGATATTTTTTCACCTGATCCAGGTAGAATGGAATCATGAAAGATTTTAACCCTTTGAGCTCTGTCTGTAACTCACTAGAGATTCGGGAAATAAGGAAAAGATGTGTATGAACGAGATATCCAGCAAGAAGAAGAAGTAAAAGGATTGAATAGAATAACTCCATTGGCGAGCTCAGATTTGTCGATATCAATGGTGACTCATTATTTCGATGAATTCTTTCTTCGTACAGAAGAAGGTTAATATGGAAACACTTACGCGGAATCTCACTTATCTTTATCTTCTTCTTCGTCCACTTCCACAAATTTCTCTCACGAATTTGCCGCTCAAGAATTCGCCATTTTCTATTAAGAATTCGCCACTTTCTCTTAAGAATTCGCCATGATCTATCTGGTATGTGCATAATCTCATGAAAAATGGATAGAAATTCGTGATTGCTACTTCTAAATTTGTGATTGCTACTTTGTAGGTCTGAAAGGGTATCTAAAAATAGAAAATTTAGATATTTGTACCCTGTCGAAGTAAGGAACCACGGCATATATGTTTGGAATAGATTCCATTTTGATTTTGATAAATTTGAAAAAGCACTATCTCGTTGAAAGATTTTATCCATCTGCCCTTCCTCAACGCTTTCTTCCTCAACGCTTTCTTCCTCAACGCTTTCTTCCTCAACGCTTTCTTCCTCAACGCTTTCTTCCTCAGATAGACTCATATCTGAAATATCTGAAAGAGGTTGAAAATAAGTTCTTTCCAAATTGACTCTTTCTTCCTCAACGCTTTCTTCCTCAGATAGACTCATATCTGAAATATCTGAAAGAGGTTGACAATAAGTTCTTTCCAAATTGACTCTTTCTTCCTCAACGCTTTCTTCCTCAACGCTTTCTTCCTCAGATAGACTCATATCTGAAATATCTGAAAGAAGTTGACAATAAGTTCTTTCCAAATTGACTCTTTCTTCCTCTGTTAGAGGTGTTCCAGAAATGTCTGTGATCGAGTCAATAGTTCTACGAACGAATAGATCGGATCGAATTGGAAAATGGAAAGATTTGTACAAGTTATATCTTTCGTCACCTCTTTGTGGAAAATCGTTAGGTATGAATATAGTAGACTCGATTGGTGAAATAGTATCTCTCTCCAAAAAAGCATGTTTTTTTTTATCGACGCACAAAGAAAATATTTTGTTGCCAATGAACAAAATATTGAGGAATTGTCTATATGTAAAATCATAATTATTGATACGGGCCTTTTCCATATAAAAGGGGAATCCTTTGTTACAATAGAAGAAGAAGTGATGTGGATTATTCAAGAATGGAAGTCGATTTGCTTTAAAAAAAGAAGATATCAATGAACTTCTATGAAAATCTTTTACAGGATTCAGCCAACTGTCTTGATCGCGGAATATCATTGAGAAATAGGAATCCGTGTTATCAAAGGATCTCCTGCGATTCTTTCTAGTATGGAATGAGTCAATCATCCACTTCCACTTTGGTATCTTATTGAACAAAAAGGGTGATATTGTTCTTCCATTGATCAATAATTTCGATTTTTTGGAAGTATCATGATCCTCCGCTTTCCATTTTTTCAAATGAACGATTTGAAGACCTAGTGATTTTAACAACGGATTGCAGAGTTGATCATTCGGACCTTTCAATTCAGAAATGTGGATCTCGGACCTATGAATAGGCATATTCCCTAAACTCACAAAGAAAAGAGGAAGTGAGTTAGACAAAAAGAGAATCCACTTTGACAAAAAGCGAAGTGACTTAGAAGAGATATCGTTTTTTTCGTTGATAATAAAAGAGATCAAAAAATAAAAAAACCAATTTTGACTCATAAGTACGAAAAAACGGCTTTTCTGCTCAGAAACGAAATGTTCAAAATCAAAACGTTCCAAATTTCTCCCATTGAAGCATTTGTATCTATATGCATCAGGATCCCGATTCATGGATCTCTCGATCAAAATAGGAGAATCGAACCCTTTCTTCTGACTCTTTTTAAAATTCGATAAATGTTGGTTGATCGTAGATTTCATTCTAATTCTAGTTCTATGATTCAGAGTAGCCTTCCCTATTCGATCCCATTGAAAAATGAAATATTCGAATGGATTCTCCCCTTGAGAGAGATAGCGATCGCATTTATCCAGGTATTCAATCATACCGTATTTAATCTTTAATTGAATGAAATAGCGATCGGGTCGACTCAGTAATAGATTCAAATTACACATAGGACTTGCTAGCTGAACTAGATAAGAAATAGATCGAATCTGATTTCGGATCCATCTGCCTGCCTCTATTATCTTGTTGCTAGCAAATACCACTATCTTGTTGCTAGCAAATACCACTATTTTTTCTTTTTTATCTTTCAAATAATTCGCGCAGGAATCAATAGAAAAGCCAAATCCCTTATGATACACCAGATCCGGCTCGATTATTGATAGAGTGAATAGATCTGCCATTTCTTGAAATCTCTCTTCGGATTCAAAATTGTGGTGTAACGTGTATCCCCCCCTGTTCCGGTCATGGAATAGATGAAATAAATCAAAAAATGGATTGTTGTTCAAGAATGAAATCTTATTGGAACTG